TGGGTCTGATCATAGAAAAGATTCTCTTCAAGCGAACCAGCCTATCCTCTGTATGGGGCTTACGCGGTGGTTGGAACAAAGACACATTTTTTTTTGAATTCCAATGTGGCAGATACCATATATCTGCATGGCCTAATCACTAGTTCAAGTCACACACTCCCATAATCCATTTTCTCTTCGGAGAATTAACTTCAACTATTCGTGTCAAATAAATAACACAATATTGTGATTTTGGAGTTGAAGGAAAATATCCAAACCATGTCTTATTCTTTTCAATAATCCATACTTGTAGCAATGAAATACTCCAAAATTGAGAACTGAGTGATTACAAATATCTATGATCTTTTCTATAAAGTCTATAAAGGACCAGAAATCCCTTGCTTACGTATCATTGGGAAGTGCATTAACATAAATACGGCAGTAAGAAGGGGTAATACAAAAGTATGTAAACTATAAAAACGAGTCAAAGTGGATTGTCCCACACTAGCACTTCCGCGTAATAATTCTACCAAAGGTGATCCTATTACAGGAATAGCGTCAGGTACGCCTGTTACAATTTTGACTGCCCAATAACCAACTTGGTCCCAAGGTAAGGAATAACCAGTTACACCAAAAGATGCGGTCAATACACCCAGAACCACACCTGTAACCCAAGTCAATTCGCGAGGTTTTTTAAATCCACCGGTGAGATACACCCGAAATACGTGCAGGATCATCATTAGGACCATCATACTTGCCGACCAGCGATGAACTGATCGGATTAACCAACCAAAGTTAGCTTCAGTCATTATATACTGAACAGAAGCAAAAGCCTCAGTAACGGTCGGGCGATAGTAAAACGTCATAGCAAATCCCGTAGCTACTTGGACTAAAAAACAAGTAAGGGTAATTCCTCCTAGACAATAAAAAATGTTAACATGAGGAGGAACGTATTTACTAGTTATATCATCTGCAATCGCCTGAATCTCGAGACGTTCTTCGAACCAATCATAGACTTTATTGAGATAGGTAACCCAAGAGGACTCCCCCTCTGAGAACCGTATATGAGAATTTCATCTCATACAGCTCAAACATAAACACCTCAATACTGGTTGAAACGGATATAGAATAAATAGAAGGTTTGAAACTTCTTACTAGTTCTATTAAATCTTATCTCTTCTCTGAAGATATGAAAAAAAACCGAAAGCTTTGTGGTGATAATGCCAAAATATCAAGTCGGCTCATTCGTCTTTATATTGCTTTATATAGATCGTTACAGGCCTCTTGAATCTTCTATTTCCCTATTTTGTTTTCTTTCGTTGATTTATTATTTTTTTTTGTTTTTCATTTAATTAATATGTCTTTTATTTATTTATTTTTTATAGGAATTCTCTTGTTAAGACCCTATGAATCGATTGAAACCTCAGATTCATACTATAACCACGATGATTCAATAAAACCTTAAAGCTAAGTCCAATGATTCTCTGAGTAAAAACCATTGTATCATCACTTATTCAATGAATATTAATTAAATTAATAGTTCGGCTTAAACTAAGCAAAGCATAAAGAGGCGTTTGAAAGAAGAAAAATATTTCAATTTATACTTATTATACTTAATTCTTTGCGTTTTTTTTAGTCCGGCCGCGGGGTCTGAATATTAAGTATGAATCATAGTTTTAATATTTCGTGCTCGATTTCATATATTCCGTGTTTCAGATAATAGACTAAATATCCGACGCGATAAAACACATCTCTATGAAGATGGCAGACCCATTCTCTGTACTATCAATAGGATCAATTATAACAAGTCACACACTCATATTCCGAACTACAGAAACAAAGAAATTCCGCGGTCGAACTACCAAAATCAAAATAAATATATAAATATGGGCTAGAAATCCGAGCCCCCTAAAGGATTCACTTTGTATTGAAAAGCTAAGACTTCACAGTTCTTGTGATCTTCTAATTCATTGAAATTCCGTCCAGTAAAACGGAAGAATTATAAATCTCCAAAATAATAGATAGGAATATCGCAAATAGAGCCATTGCGACACCCATCAAAGGAGTGGTTCCCCATCCAGGAGCTACTTTACCATATTCCGAATTCAATGGTTTCAATAAACCCCCTACATTTGTTGATCTTGGACCAGATCTGGAATTACTCTCAACGGTTTGTGTAGCCATAAATCCTATTGTTTTAATTAAGATCTGTTGACTTTGTATACTATTCCGTTGTAAATAAACGATCTTATCATAGATCCATTGTGGTCTTGAAATTATATAATAATGGAAACAGCAACCCTAGTCGCCATCTCTATATCTGGTTTACTTGTAAGTTTTACTGGGTATGCCTTATATACCGCTTTTGGGCAACCCTCTCAACAACTAAGAGATCCATTCGAGGAACACGGGGACTAGTTCTAGTTAAAGTACTAAGCCTCCCAATATCGGGAGGCTTAGTACTTCAATTGAGAAAATGCAAAATCATTTATTTTATTTCACCTTTTTCGTTGGAACTTTAGGGGGTTCTCGAAAAAAGATAGCGAAAAAAATGATCCCTAGAGTCGAGACTAAAAGGAATGTATAAACCAATGCTTCCATAGATTCGATCGTGGTTTACAATTATAGCTTCCATACCTGTTTATTTTGGATCATCTCCTACCTAAAGAAAGAGCAAAAGTCAAAGAAAAAAAAGTCGATTCGAAAGATGCGATAACAATGTTATATTATATCAGACTACTTGTCTTTTTGTAGTTGGATCTCCAAGTTTTTGGAATGCGCCAAATTCTACTTGAGCATCCAAATCTGGGTCAATACCAGCAAAAACATCTCTGAATAAGGTTCGAGCACCATGCCAAATGTGTCCGAAGAAAAAGAGCAAAGCAAACGAAGCATGTCCAAAAGTAAACCAACCCCTCGGACTGCTACGAAACACACCATCAGATTTCAAAGTAGCACGATCTAATTCAAAAATTTCACCCAATTGAGCGCGTCTAGCATATTTTTTAACAGTAGCAGGATCACTATAACTAACTCCGTTAAGTTCGCCGCCGTAGAACTCAACAGTTACACCTACTTGTTCAACACTATACTTTGATTCTGCCCTTCTAAAAGGAACATCAGCTCTAACAATTCCGTCTCCATCTACCAAAACAACTGGAAATGTTTCGAAAAAGGTAGGCATACGACGTACAAAAAGTTCACGCCCTTCTTTATCTCTAAAGATGGGGTGTCCTAACCATCCAACAGCTATTCCATCCCCGTTGTCCATTGAGCCCGCTCTGAATAACCCCCCCTTTGCCGGATTATTCCCAATGTAATCATAAAAAGCAAGTTTTTCCGGAATTTTAGACCAAGCTTCTGAGAAACTTTGATTTTCAGCGAGTCCAGCACTAACTCTTCTATATATTTCTTGCTGGAAGTATCCCTGATCCCATTGATAACGAGTGGGACCAAATAATTCGATGGGGGTAGTTGCTGAACCATACCACATAGTTCCAGCAACTACAAAAGCAGCAAAAAAGACAGCAGCGATACTACTGGAAAGGACGGTTTCAATATTGCCCATACGTAATCCTTTGTATAGACGTTGAGGCGGACGAACACTAAGATGAAATAGGCCCGCTAATATGCCCAATGTACCCGCTGCAATATGATGAGAGGCTATTCCGCCCGAAACAAACGGATCAAAACCTTCCACACCCCACGCTGGATTTACAGATTGTACTTTTCCAGTTAGTCCATAAGGATCGGACACCCATATTCCAGGGCCATACAAACCTGTTACATGAAATACGCCAAAACCAAAACAAGCCACCCCTGAAAGAAATAAATGAATTCCAAAAATCTTGGGCAAATCCAAAGACGGTTTTCCTGTACGTTCATCAGTAAATATTGCTAGATCCCAATACACCCAATGCCAAATAGCTGCTAAGAAGCACAAGCCAGAAAACACAATATGCGCTCCGGCCACACCTTCGTAACTCCAAATGCCTGAATTCGTTACAGCCCCCCCTGTGATACTCCAACCACCCCATGAATTAGTTATTCCTAAACGAGTCATGAAGGGTATAACGAACATACCTTGTCTCCACATTGGATCAAGAACGGGATCAGAAGGATCAAAAACGGCTAATTCATATAGAGCCATTGAACCGGCCCAACCAGCAACCAGAGCTGTATGCATTATATGGACAGCAATCAACCGACCGGGATCATTCAATACAACGGTATGAACACGATACCAAGGCAAACCCATGGAAATACCCCTTTTTATCAAAGAAAGATAAAGACTATGTAACTTTATTGCATTTTTAAAACGATACTATGGACCTCCCCCCTTCAGTGGATTCTCTCCGAGCAGGAGATAATATTTGTTCTCTTCTGCTGGCAATAATCAAACAATTCTGTTCGTAGGAACAAAGAGAAGCAGATCTATTCTATACCCGATAAGCCCCAATACGCAATGGTGGGTTGAGCCCATTTTCTATGAGTGAATCCATCCATACTTAGTCATCATTCGAAAGACCTATTTGGAATAATTTTAGTTACTTTATTAATTCTGTCTTCCTTTCTGACCATGGCTAAAATGAATAACGGCCAATTTTTATGAAGACAATTAAACCCATTATTACGTTTCCACATCAAAGTGAAATATAGTACTTCATTTTTTGTTAATGCCTATTGGTGTTCCAAAAGTACCTTTTCGAAGTCCTGGAGAGGAGGATGCATCTTGGGTTGACGTATAGTGCGGCTTGTCAGATATATTGGGTCATATGGGATTTCCCCGTTCTCTCCCTCGATTGAGATATCCCTTGTTTCACCCAATCAATTTATTTTAAAATTGGCGCGTGAGGTGCAATTAGATCCGTTTTGGGGGGATCCAGATTAATATTACCAGCTCAATAAAACTTATTTATGGTTGGCTTGGTTGGACCAAGAAAATGAAGTATCCAGGCTCCGTTTAGAAAAAACCCAATTAGTAATAGATCGGCGTACTACTTGTATCATAAACGATTTTATTATTAAATTAGAAAGAGGAGTGATCTCAAAGTGTTAATTAATCGAATAGAATAATATGCTGAATACCTCAAATATTTGACGGAAGAAAGGCATCAAATGAATTAAAAAAAGAAGTGGTATTGGGAGCATTTATCCTATATGTGCAAATCTAAATCGCGGAAATCTTTACCTGGAGTAGAGCATAAACCTAAAAAAATGGAAGGGACCCCTTCAGGAACAAGAAAATTACATCGTAATTTGGATTGGATCTCGATGAAACAATATATCAATGAGAAGTGTGTTTGATAAGTGTAATGAATTTCGTATTATAGGTTATAGGAAAACGAGCAAAAACTTATTTTATGGAAAAAAAAGGGTTCCTTTGTTAAAAGTTAGATAGAACCTACTCTAAGCCAAAATAAAGGGGCTGGAATCTTATACATTGATCTTTTTTCCGCTATTTTTTGAACCGTATGCCTCAAAAGGTGCATGTACGGTTCCTAAGGGATAGTTTTTTATCCTAATCAACCGACTTTATCGAGAAAGATTGCTTTTTTTAGGCCAAGAGGTTGATAGTGAGATCTCAAATCAACTTATTGGTCTTATGGTATATCTCAGTATAGAGGATGATACCAAAGATCTCTATTTGTTTATAAATTCTCCCGGAGGATGGGTAATACCCGGAGTAGCTATTTACGATACTATGCAATTTGTAAGACCAGATGTACATACAATATGCATGGGATTGGCCGCTTCAATGGGATCCTTTATCCTGGTCGGAGGAGAAATTACCAAACGTCTAGCATTCCCTCACGCTTGGCGCCATTGAGTTTTTTATTTGAAAGAAAAAAATACTATGCCTTAGCAGGAATATTAAGTAATAATAGCATGGCACTTCAAATTTGATATGATAAAACTCTCTTTTTTTTTTTACATTAAATTATGTATCGAAAGAGTAGTATGAGATAATAAGATATTCCGATTTTATCTTCGGGTAGTCCATTTAAGCGTCACAAACTTTTTTTTGTTTTCACACCGGAAGGGTTTTAACAATATTTATTTTTTATAGAACAGATTCATTTTTTGCCTTAGCTCAAAAAAACTTTGGGATTGCTGAATCACAGACGAAATAAATATATAAAGCAACGGAACCATCATAGTATTTTTTAACTCCCCCGAAAGGAAACGAACCGAAAGGAAGGGTGGTAATTGGATCATTTACCGATCTGCGTCTGATAGATCCTAGATTTTATCTTTATTGGCTGTAAGGTGAAAGTAAATTCCATTAGAGAGCCGTATGCACTGCACAAAAAATGCCCGTACGGTTCTTCAATTCTTTTTTTTTTTTTTGCACCTCATCATCCTGCAAGATAGAGAAACCATTTATTTATCATCAGGGTAATGATTCACCAACCCGCAGCCTCTTTTTCTGAGGCACAAACGGGAGAATTTATCTTGGAAGCGGAAGAACTACTGAAACTGCGCGAAACCATCACAAGGGTTTATGTACAAAGAACGGGCAAACCCTTATGGGTTGTATCCGAAGATCTGGAAAGAGATGTTTTTATGTCAGCAACAGAAGCCCAAGCTCATGGAATTGTTGATCTTGTAGCGGTTGAATGAAGGATTTCGCTGAAATCCCTACTATTGTTGTGTTGCGATTTTCTTTATATTCTTATCCGGGTTTAATATTTTAATATTCTATTAAATAGATTAAAAAAAAAGCGATTCATAATCATCCGGTTAGGATCGATCTCAACCAGCCTATTATGTATACGATACAGCATGCCAACCATTAAGCAACTTATTAGAAACACACGACAGCCAATAAGAAATGTCACGAAATCCCCCGCTCTTCGGGGATGTCCTCAGCGCCGAGGAACATGTACTAGGGTGTATGTGCGACACGTTTAGATCATGAGCTAGGACTGGGACACAAAAAAAGACAAACTGTATGTTTCCAGTATCAGTGATCAATCAAGACCAGTGAATAGGATAGAAATAGAATATGAATAGGATAGGGTACAATGGAAGAATTCCACCCACTATCTACAAATCAAAAAGATCCATTATCTCCCTGTGTATTCAATTTATGGTTTCCATTGGTGCAAATCCAATCACCTGAATTTAAGATGAGAAGCAATTCCCCTTTGGTAAGAAATGGTTATCCATTAAGCGGGGGAAATATATAAGCAGAAAAATAATGTTCCCACTCTTGCAAAAACGGACTAACAGGGTCAGCTACCTAGCTAACTTTCATAATTAAATACCGTTACTGTATGGGTTAGATCTCATTGTGAAAGACCTATTACTAAATAATATAATTCATGGGTAGAGCCAAAGGATGTGAACTGTACAAGTTACCAAGAATATTGATTAAATGCAGGAAGGGGTTCCGGTGTATAGAAAGGACCTCACCGTTTAAGAAGTAACCATAGAAACGATGGAACCACTATTTCTTTATCCATTTAAATTTGATTTTTATGTTTACAATGAAAAATATATATAGTGGTCGGGGAGGTTATAGTAGCCAAAGCCATTGGAATTTTTATTTTATACATTGGAAGAATCTGTTTTGTTATTAATCGACCAGTAAAGGGGAAAATAATAACTAAAAGAACGGAAATCAATTAGTTATTCATCAAAGTTTCATTTATTCAATGACCAGAATTAGACGAGGATATGTAGCTCGTAAACGTCGAACAAAAATCCGTTTATTTGCATCAAGCTTTGGGGGGGCTCATTCAAGACTTACTCGAACTATTACTCAACAGAAAATAAGAGCTTTGGTTTCTGCTCATCGGGATAGAGATAGGCAAAAGAGGAATTTTCGTCGTTTGTGGATCACTCGGATAAATGCAGTAATTCGCGAAAATAAAGTATCCTATAGTTATAGTCGATTTATAAATGATCTGTACAAGAGTAAATTGCTTCTTAATCGTAAAATACTTGCACAAATAGCTATATTAAATAGGAATTGTCTTTATATGATTTCTAATGAGATCATAGAGGAAAAGGATTGTAAGGAATTTACCGAAAAACTTAAATGACATTCCCCGGAGAATGAACTCCGGGAAGATAGAGTATAAATTAGTATAAGAAAAAATTGATAAGATGATAAAGTCGTCAAAATGAGTTAACGCGCCCAAACAAAAAAACTTTGATTCTTCCCCGATTCTTTGATTCTTTTTTTTTTATTACAACACGAAAATTTAATTTAGATTTGATTATTTTTAGAACAAAATATCCATCTGGGTTTGAGTTCATAGCATATTGGAATTTTGATTTGATTGAAGAGTAAGCCTATTTATTTCTGGTTCTAAAACCAGTAGTTCTAGCGGTCGACTCGGTTCTTTCAAACTGTTTCTCGTTATTAAGAAAAGGTAACAAAGATAAAATGCGCGCTTGTTTTATAGCAATAGTAATTAATCGTTGTTGTTTCAAGGTCAATCTATTCACGCGTCTAGATAAAATTTTTCCTTGTTCACTAATAAACCGACTAATTAAACTCATATTTCTATAATCAATTCGATCCCCCGATTGGATCGGGGGCAAACGCCTACGAGAAGATCGTTTGGATTTAAGAAAGGGTCGCTTGGATTTATCCATGGTTTGTTTGTTCCTTATCCCTGAAAATCCTATTTCTGAGTTCTAATTCTTTTTTTTTTTAGATCCGACTGAAATAGAAGAAATACGGAAATAGAAATTAGGATTTACTTTAGTTATATTAAAATATATATTATATATATAATATGTCATTTTTGATGTTCCTTGGAAGAGTGACAAACAGACCTGCATTCGATCTATTTCTTTATCTCCCCATGAACCGTATGTTTGTAACAATAGGGACAGAATTTTTGCAATTCCAATCGACTCGGCGTATTATGTCGATTCTTTTGGGAAATATATCTGGAAATGCCCGTTGATTCTTTATTAACCCCGTTTCGGACACAACTGGTACATTCCAAAATAACCGTTACTCGGACATCTTTACTCTTGGCCATGAACCCCCTTTGGTTTTTGATTCGCTCAACTCTTCCATTTTTTCAATCTGAAGCGAATAAGAAAGGAACAAAGAAAAAATAGAAGTTGCTAACTCTAAATCGAATTATGAAAGATTTCGTTGCAATCACTAGAGTAATAGTCAAAAAATAATAAATAATAAGGAATACAATTATTTCAAACTATATTTCTAATTGCAGTACAGTATCTTATTTAACTATTTTTTATGATACTGTTGACCTAGGAGCACATTTCCATCCCCGTTCTCACTCTATTAGAATATAAATTTAAGCCGGGATTTTCGCTGAGATTTAGTCTTTTTTTTTTTTTTAATAGCAATTAATTAGTTAAAGCTATTTGATTTGATTGTATCTCTAATCCCCTTCCCGTATCAATAACTCAAATTAAAAAAAGGGGAATGTCAACGCATCGGGGAATAAACGATTGATCTCTATTAATAAACCTGCTAAAGATCCGAACCATAGAGTACTTAGTACTGGTGCCACGGAAAGATATGTTTTTAGATCTCGCATTGTAAATCCTCCTTCTTTTTGTTTTTAACGTCTCATATGGGTATAGATAAGTCTTTTATTATTTTATTATATGTTATACAATATGTTATATGACATGAGCCCCCCCAAAAAAAGAAGAAATGACAATAAAAATTATGTATATCAATGGAAGAAATAACACTATGGAAAAGAAGACAGGGATTCTCTACAATGAAACTGTAGACCAATTGAAAGGGATGTAGCGCAGCTTGGTAGCGCGTTTGTTTTGGGTACAAAATGTCACGGGTTCAAATCCTGTCATCCCTACCTATACTTTTACTTTAGTTCTCCTATGAGCAGTAAGGAGGAATAAATTGAGATCAATTAAATTGGACATACATAATCTTTCTTTCATTTTTAGTTTAGAAACGCTATATTATATATATACATGCAAGGTGTATTGGGGTTCAAAAAAATTCTGATAAGAAAGCGCTCTTAGTTCAGTTCGGTAGAACGCGGGTCTCCAA